TATATATTATTTTGTGTGATTGTGTAATAATGTATACGTAATGGATATGGTGAAAGAATGTTTATATAACTGGGCATTTATGGGTGATTAAGGTACGTTGATGATAGGTCAGTCCTGCTTTTGGGGTTTGACAAGAAATATAAGACCGTCAGGCGTAAGGGGGTAGGGGGTTTGTCGACAGTGAGCGTTCATATGGGAGGGCCCAAAGTTGAGTCCTGTGAAGTTTCCTGATGTTGTGGTGTCTAAAGTATGTCATTGTACCATTCATTGCTCTGTCCTTGGGTGAATTCACGAATGTACTACCTTGTTTTACCTTACTCTGATGGAGCTCGGCATGTCAGTGAATGGAAACCAGAAATAAAAATAACCAAATGTTGACAAGGTTCTCGGCATGTGGGGTTATGAGTGTTATGTAATTCGAGCATTAATCAGATGCCAGTAAGAGCTGGTCATGGGAGGAGACTGTTATGGGCCTGAAATAGGACCCAGATGCCAGTAATAGTCAGGTATGCGATTTCGGATTTATGTCCTCCATCTCATTAGTGTCATGTTTTGGGTAAAGTAGTATGCTCGGTTCTTACTACATGTTTTGGTCTCAAGGGTTTCGTGTTAGTTCACATAGAGATACTGGTGTGTACCATTTAATGGTAGATGAAACATTATGATATGTTGACTAGAAATTAATGTGGATTAAACATAGCATGTCTTATGTACCTCAATAATTTAATGTACGCATGAGTATGGTGACTAGAAATTAATGTGGATTAAACATATGTGGTCAGAGGATAGTTTAATGTAGAATCTTAGCTTTGGGAGCTAAGGGTGAGAGTTGAATTCTCTTTTCTCTGAGGTGGCGCTAGGAAGGATTTTAACCTTCGATCTTCGGTTTACAAGACCGGTGCTTTAATGTCTAAGCTACTAGGGCAGTTTCAGTTTAAGGCTTTATTCTCCAGTAGGCCGGCCAGAGGGAGGGCGATTAGAAACAGGGCGAAATAGGCTGTGGAGGCCACCTGTCCGATTAAGACGAATGGGTGTTCGACTGGTTGGCCTCCAATTCATGTGAGTACCAGTATGTCGGCCACCAGGGTCCAGAATAAGATTTGAGAGAGGGGCCGGAATGTGTTTCCTCGTTGTTTAGAGGTGTGGAGTATTGGGACCAGTATTAGGACTAGGATAGAAAATAGGAGGGCCAGTACTCCGCCTAGTTTGTTTGGGATAGATCGGAGAATGGCGTAGGCAAAGAGAAAGTATCATTCGGGTTTGATGTGGGGTGGTGTGACAAGGGGGTTGGCGGGTGTGAAGTTGTCTGGGTCTCCCAGGAGGTTGGGGGAGAACAGTGCCACGGAGGTGAGTCCGACTAGCATTAGGATGAACCCTAGTAGATCTTTGTATGAGAAATATGGGTGGAATGTTACTTTGTCTGCATCTGAGTTTAGTCCTGTTGGGTTGTTGGATCCTGTTTGGTGGAGAAATAGTAGGTGGATTATGCTGGCCCCGGCAATTACGAACGGTAAAAGAAAGTGGAAGGCAAAAAATCGGGTGAGGGTGGCGTTGTCGACTGAAAAGCCGCCTCAGATTCATTGCACTAATGTGTCGCCGATGTACGGGAAGGCGGAAAGGAGGTTAGTGATTACGGTTGCCCCTCAAAATGATATTTGTCCTCAGGGCAGTACATAGCCTACGAAGGCGGTTATTATGGTGAGGAGTAAGAGGACTACTCCGATGTTTCAGGTTTCTTTTTGGAGGTAGGAGCCGTAGTATATGCCTCGTGCGACGTGAAGGTACAAGCAGATAAAGAAGAAGGAGGCGCCATTTGCGTGGACGTTTCGGATTAGTCACCCGTAGTTTACGTCTCGGCAGATGTGGGCGACGGAGGAGAAGGCTGTTGAAATGTCAGCTGTGTAGTGTATTGCAAGAAATAGTCCTGTTAAGATTTGTGTAATAAGGCAGAGGCCTAGGAGTGAGCCAAAGTTTCATCACACTGAGATATTAGAGGGTGTGGGGAGGTCGATTAGTGCTCCATTAATAATTTTAAGTAGTGGGTGTGTTTTTCGGATGTTTGCCATTGGTTTTTATAGTTGAATTAACAACGGTGGTTTTTCAAGTCATTGGTCTTGGTTAGAGTCCGAGTAAAAATTATGTTTTACTTTACTTTTTTAGTTTTAATTGGGTTAGTTTTAGGTTTGGTTGGGGTAGCTTCGAATCCCGCTCCTTATTTTGCGGCTTTGGGGTTGGTTGTGGCTGCTGCGGTGGGGTGTGGTATTTTGGTTGGGCACGGCGGGTCTTTTCTTTCTTTGGTTTTGTTTTTGATTTATCTTGGCGGGATGTTGGTGGTGTTTGCTTATTCTGCGGCGTTAGCTGCAGAGCCTTATCCTGAGACGTGGGGGGACTGGTCTGTGCTGCTTTATGTGGTGGCTTACATTGCGGGTGTTTTAATTTTGGGTGGTTTAGTGGGGGGCGACTGGTATTCGTATTCTTGGGTGGTTGTTGATGAGTTTAAGGATTTGTCCTTGCTTCGGGGGGATTTTAGTGGGGTGGCGCTTATGTACTCTTTAGGGGGGGTAATGTTAGTAGTGTCTGGGTGGGTGTTGTTGTTAACTTTATTTGTGGTGTTGGAGCTTACTCGGGGGCTCGGTCGGGGGGCTCTTCGTGCGGTTTAGATTAGTGTAATAAGGAGGATTGATAGCGTAGTGGTCAGGAAGAAAATTGTAAGGTATGTTTTGATTAGGCCTTGTTGGATGCTGTTTGTGGCCTTAATTAGTGGAATTTGGCTAGTTGTGATTCCTTTTGGTCCTACTTTTTCTAGTCATGTTTGGTCGATTAGGTGAGTTGCCATGGTTTGTCCTAGGTTCAGTTTGATTTTTGGGGCTAGGCGGTGGATGGTCGATGGGAAGTATCCTAGTATGTTGGAGAAGTTATGTAGTGGGATTGTGGGAGTAATTTTTAGTTGTTTGTTTGTCAGGCTTGTTAGTTCTAGGGCTATAAGTAATCCTAGGGCTGTTACTAGTAGTGCGGATAATTTAAGGGTTGTTGGTATGGTTATGATTGGTGTTTTTGCTGGTAAAAAGTTGGAGGTAATGAGTAGTCCGGCTAGGATGCTTCCTCAGGCAAGTCGCTTGATTGGGTTAATTACTATTGGGTTATTTTCATTGAGGGGTGATAGGGGGAGGAACCGGGGGGAGCCCATGGAGGCGAAGAAGATAATTCGGAGGCTGTACACGGCTGTGAAAGAAGTGGCAATGAGAGTCAGGGTTAGGGCTCAGGCGTTTAGGTGTGATGTGTTTAGGGCTTCAATGATGGCATCCTTTGAGAAGAACCCGGAGAGGAATGGTATTCCGGTCAGGGCTAGGCTACCGATGGTAAGACAGGAAGAAGTAAGTGGAAGCATGGTGTGGAGGCCTCCTATTTTTCGGATGTCTTGTTCGTCGTTGAGGCTGTGGATGATGGACCCAGAGCATAGGAATAGTATTGCTTTAAAGAATGCGTGGGTGCAGATGTGCAGGAAGGCCAACTGGGGTTGGTTTAGGCCGATGGTAACTATCATTAGGCCTAGTTGGCTGGATGTGGAGAACGCTACGATTTTTTTGATGTCATTTTGCGTTAGGGCACAGGTGGCGGTGAATAGGGTAGTTGCGGCTCCAAGGCAAAGGCAGGTTGTCAAGGCGACCTGGTTGTGTTCCATTAGGGGGTGGAGTCGGATTAGGAGAAAGATGCCAGCTACAACCATGGTGCTGGAGTGTAGTAAGGCAGAGACCGGTGTTGGACCTTCTATTGCTGAGGGAAGTCAGGGGTGAAGGCCAAATTGGGCTGATTTTCCTGTGGCGGCCAGGATTAGGCCCATGAGTGGCAGGGTTGTTTGGTTGTCTTGGGAGGAGGCGAACATTTGTTGAATTTCCCAGGTGTTTATGTTTATTGCAAATCATGCTATGCTTAAGATTAGTCCAATGTCCCCTACTCGGTTGTAAATGACTGCTTGTAAGGCGGCGGTGTTGGCATCCGTGCGTCCATATCATCACCCGATTAGTAGAAAAGATATGATGCCTACTCCTTCTCAGCCAATAAATAGTTGGAATATGTTGTTGGCTGTGACTAGGGTAATTATGGCGATTAGGAATAGGAGTAGGTATTTGAAGAACCGGTTTATATTAGGGTCTGAGTGTATGTACCATGAGGCAAATTCTAAGATTGATCAAGTTACATAGAGGGCTACGGGTGTAAAGATAATTGAGTATTGGTCGAATTTAAAGCTGATGTTAATGTCAAAGGTAGCGATGTTTATTCAATGCCAGTTAGTAGTAATGACTTCTATACCCTGGTCGAAGAATATTGCAAGGGGGAGCAGGCTAACATAGAAGGCTGTTTGAACTGCGGTTTTGACATGGGTGGTTGCCCATTTTTTGTTGAGAGGGCTGGGGTTGGTGGATACAATAAGGGGGTATGTTAGAAGGATAAAAATTATTAGGAGGGTTGAGCTAAAGATGAGTGTTGGTGAATGCATAGCTTCTACTTGGAGTTGCACCAAGAGTTTTTGGTTCCTAAGACCAACGGATGAACTATTATCCTTTAAAAGCCGAGTGACCCATGGATTTGAACCATGGTGCTGAAGAATTAGCAGTTCTTAGTGCCCCTGGCTTCTCTCGGTGAACAAGGAGGGTTTAACTCCCATCTTTAGAACCACAATCTAATATTTTGTTTAAACTATGTTTACAGAAACATCAGCCTCACATGAGTTCTGGTTTTAGCATTAGTAGGGCGATGGGGATAAGGTGTAGTGCTATGAGTAGGTGTTCTCGTGTGTGGGATGGCTCTACTGCTATGATAAAGGTGGATACTGGGCCTCGTTGTGTTATTAAATACATGTAGAGGGAGTAGCTGGCGGTAATAAGGGTTCCCCCTCCTGTGAGGACAATTGTTCAGCTTGATCAGTTGAATATTGAGGTAATGATAACTAGCTCTCCCATTAGGTTGGGGAGGGGAGGGAGGGCCAGGTTGGCTAGATTAGCAATAAATCATCATGTGGCTATTAGGGGGAGGATGGTTTGTATTCCTCGCGCAAGAAGTAGGGTCCGGCTGTGAAGGCGTTCATAGTTAGTGTTTGCTAAACAGAATAATGCGGAGGATGCCAGGCCGTGTGCGATTATCAGAATAATGGCTCCGGTGAAGCCTCATGGGGTCTGGATGAGGATCCCTGCTACCACTAGTCCTATGTGGCTTACTGATGAGTATGCAATTAGGGATTTTAGGTCTGTCTGTCGTAAACAGATCGATCCTGTCATAATAATGCCCCATAGGGCTAGGATGATAAATGGGTACGCGAAATTTTTGGATGTTGGTTCTAGCATAACGATCATTCGTATTATGCCGTAGCCACCAAGTTTTAGTAGTACGGCGGCCAGGACTATGGATCCTGCAATTGGGGCCTCTACGTGTGCTTTTGGGAGTCAGAGGTGGGCTCCATATAGGGGTATTTTTACTAGAAAGGCAATTAAGCAGGCCGCCCACCAGATTTTGTCAGCTCAGGTACATAGGGGGGTGGGTTGTATGTATTGAATAATTAGTATTGAAAGGGAGCCTAGTTCTTTTTGCAGGATTAGTAGGGCAACTAGTAGAGGGAGCGATCCGGCCAGAGTGTAAAATAGAAAGTAGGTGCCTGCGTTAAGTCGTTCGGTTTGGTTTCCTCATCGCGTAATAATAATTAGGGTTGGAATTAGCGTGGCTTCAAATATGATATAAAATAGGATAATTTCGGTGGCTCCGAAGGCCATGATTAGGAATAGTTGGAGGGACACTAGAAGGGTGATGTAGGTTCGTTGGCGGCCGATTGGTTCTGGGGAGATGTGGTTTTGGCTTGCTAAAATTATTAAGGGGAGAAGTCAGCATGTTAGGACAAGCAGGGGCGTGGAAAGCGGGTCTGTGCCCAGGTATGGGTTTAAGGAGGTTCAGCCGGTTTCTGAGTTTCAGTTAAGTAGAGTCAGACTTGTGGTGGCAATGACTAGGGCTTGGGCCGTTGTTGTGGTTCAGAGTCATTTTGGGGTTACAAGTCAAGTCGTTGGAAATAGCATTAGTGTTGGGATTAAAACTTTTAGCATTGTAGGAGGTTTAGATTTTGGAGGTGGTCTGTGCCGTGTGTGCGCGTGGCGGCTACAAGGAGGGCCAAGCCTGCTCCGGCCTCGCATGCTGAGAATGCTAGTAGCAGTATTGGGGCGGCGGCGTAGGCGGTAGACTCTAGTTGAAGGGACCAGAGGGAGAGGGCAATAAATAAAGATAATATTATTCCCTCTAGGCAGAGAAGGGCGGAGAGGAGGTGGGTTCGGTGGAAGGTCAATCCTATTAGTCCTAACATGAAGGCGGAGCTGAAGCTGAAGTGTACAGGGGTCATAAGACGACTATGGACTTGCACCATAATTAGTTGAGCCGAAATCAGCGGTCTTACTTTGGACTAGTCGTCTATTCGGCCCATTCGAGTCCCCCTTGAGTTCATTCATAAACGAGGCCTAGGGCTAATAGGATTAGAATGGTTGTTGCTCAAAATAGGGTAATGGTGGGAGAGGCTAGCTGATCTCCCCAGGGTAGGGGAAGTAGTAGTGCAATTTCTAAGTCGAATAGGAGAAATAAGATTGCTACCAGGAAAAATCGCAGTGAGAAAGGAAGGCGGGCAGATCCGAGGGGGTCAAAGCCGCACTCGTAGGGGGAGAGTTTTTCGGAGTCAGGATTTATTTGTGGTAGTCAGAATGCAATTACTGCTAGGACACAGGATAGGGTGATTGCGATTGCTAGGACTGCTGTAATCAGGTTCATTACCTTTCCTTGGATTTTAACCAAGGCTAAATGATTGGAAGTCACTTGTACTGAATGTTAATACTAGAAAGGTTATGATCCTCATCAATAAATAGAGACGTATAGGAATAGTCAAACTACATCTACGAAGTGTCAATATCATGCGGCGGCTTCAAATCCAAAGTGGTGTTCAGATGTAAAATGATATTGGATTTGTCGGAGAAGGCAGACCGCTAGGAAGGTAGAGCCAATGATGACATGAAGTCCGTGGAACCCGGTTGCAACAAAGAAGGTGGAGCCGTACACCCCGTCAGCGATGGTGAATGGAGCTTCGTAGTATTCTATTGCTTGGAGGGCTGTGAAGTAAAACCCTAATAGGATTGTCAGGGTTAGCGCTTGGATGGTTTGTTTGCGTTCGCGTTCCATGATGCTGTGGTGGGCTCAAGTGACTGTGACGCCGGAGGCCAGCAGTACTGCTGTATTAAGTAGTGGTACTTCGAAGGGATCTAAGGTGATAATGCCAGTTGGGGGTCAGCACCCGCCTAGTTCTGGTGTTGGGGCCAGGCTCGCATGGTAAAATGCCCAGAAAAAGCCTAGGAAAAAGAAAACTTCTGAGGTAATAAACAGAATTATTCCGTATCGAAGTCCTTTTTGGACAGGAGGCGTGTGGTGTCCTTGAAATGTGCCTTCTCGAATAATATCTCGTCATCATTGGTATATGGTTAGGAGAAGCAGGATGAGTCCTATTGTTATAAGTACTGTGGAGTTAAAATGGAATCAGACTGCAAGTCCCGATGTTATCAGGAGGGCAGCTACTGCGCCGGTCAGGGGTCAGGGGCTGGGGTCGACCATGTGATATGCGTGTGCTTGGCGGGCCATTAAACGTTTTCTTGTAGGTAAAGGCTTAGTAGAAGAACAAATACGTATGCTTGAATTATTGCTACGGCTACTTCTAGCAGGGTTAGTAGGAATAACACCGTTGATGTTAAAATAGCCACGGTTGGCATTATTGGGAGGAGTACGAAGGCGGCGGTGGCAATCAGTTGAATTAACAGATGTCCTGCAGTCAGGTTTGCTGTGAGCCGGACGCCTAGTGCCAGGGGACGGATAAATAGGCTGATTGTTTCGATGATAATTAGGACGGGAATGAGAGGGATAGGGGTTCCTTCTGGTAGCAGGTGGCCTAGGGCGGCGGTGGGTTGGTTTCGTATGCCAATAATCACGGTAGCTAGCCACAGGGGGACGGCGAGTCCTATGTTAAGGGAGAGTTGAGTTGTAGGGGTAAAGGTATAGGGGAGGAGGCCTAGCAGGTTGAGTGTAATTAAAAGTAGTATTAGGGCTGTTAGTAGAACAGCTCATTTGTGTCCACCGAGGTTGATGGGCAGTATAAGTTGTTGTGTAAAGCGGTTAATGAATCAGCCTTGGAGGGTCAAGAGGCGATTGTTTAGTCACCGGTTGGTCGGGGTGGGGATGAGTACTCAGGGGAGGCTGAGTGCTAGGGCAATTAAGGGGATTCCCAGGTGTGTGGGGCTCATGAACTGGTCAAAAAAGCTTAGGATCATGGTCAGGTTCAGGGTTCAGGTTTAATCTTTTCTGCATTTTTGTGGGTGGGTTCGTTCGTGAAGGTATGGCCTAGCACTTTGGGTGGTAAAACAATCAGGAAAATAAGTCATGAAAAAATTAAAATTATAAATCATGGGCTGGGGTTCAGTTGGGGCATGTCACCAAGGGTGGTTGGGGGTCACCAGTCTTTAGCTTAAAAGGCTAACGCTATTCCCTATTTAGCTTCTTAGTGAGGACTCTTCTAGCATTAATGAAGATCAGTTTTCAAAGTGTTCTAAGGGGACCGCTTCGACTACAATTGGCATGAAGCTGTGGTTAGCTCCGCAGATTTCAGAGCATTGGCCGTAATAGACTCCTGGTCGGGAGGTAATAAAAGCTGTTTGGTTCAGGCGCCCTGGCACTGCGTCTATTTTGATGCCTAAGGCCGGCACTGCTCAGGAGTGGAGTACATCTTCTGCGGATACTAGAACTCGAATTGGTGATTCTATGGGCACCACTATTCGATGGTCTGCTTCTAGGAGACGGAATTGTCCAGGGATGAGGTCTTGTGTAGGGATTATGTAGGAGTCGAAGCCCAGGTCTTCATAGTCCGTGTACTCATAGCTTCAGTATCATTGGTGTCCCATAGCCTTGATCGTTAGGTGGGGGTCGTTGATCTCGTCTATTAGGTAGAGAATTCGAAGGGAGGGCAGGGCAATCAAGATTAGAATTACTGCTGGGAGCACTGTTCATACAATTTCAATTTCTTGGGAGTCCAGTACGTATTTGTTTGTTAGCTTAGTTGATACCATGGCTACAATAATGTAGAGTACTAGAGTGCTAATTAGGAAGACAATCATTAGTGTGTGGTCATGGAAGTGGAGAAGTTCTTCTATTACAGGTGAGGCCGCGTCTTGGAATCCTAATTGTGATGGATGTGCCATTTAGTCCTTGGACTTAAGACACGCAGGCCTTCCACCTGCAATTCTGCCTTGACAAGGCAGTGTCATAGTGATTTTACTAGTGTCTCATGGGGATAAGAAAGTGGCAGAGCGGTTATGTGGCTGGCTTGAAACCAGCAAATGGGGGTTCGATTCCTTCCTTTCTCGTGGCCGGCTAGTTGGTTGATTGGACTTGTACGAAGGCAGGCTCCTCATAAGTGTGGTATGGGGGTGGGCAGCCGTGAAGTCACTCTACATTTGTGGTTGTTAGTTCGACTGACATGACTTCTCGTTTAGCCGCGAAGGCCTCTCACAGAATGAATAGGAATATAATCACAGCAACTAGTGAAATTAGTGAACCAATTGAGGAGATGGTGTTTCATAGAGCGTATGCGTCAGGGTAGTCTGAGTATCGGCGGGGCATTCCTGCGAGGCCCAGGAAGTGTTGGGGGAAGAATGTTAAATTGACACCTACAAATATGACGGCAAAGTGGATTTTGGATCAGGTGCTGTGTAGAGTGTAACCCGTGAAGAGTGGGAATCAGTGCACGAAAGCTCCTATAATGGCAAACACAGCCCCCATTGACAGCACGTAATGGAAATGTGCTACAACGTAGTAGGTGTCGTGAAGTACAATATCTAGGGACGAGTTGGCTAAGACAATTCCCGTTAAACCTCCCACTGTGAATAGGAAAATAAAGCCTAAGGCTCAGAGTAGTGGGGTGTCCCATTTAATTGAGCCGCCGTGAAGGGTGGCCAATCAGCTAAAGACTTTGACACCTGTAGGGATGGCAATAATTATAGTGGCGGAGGTAAAGTAAGCCCGTGTGTCTACGTCCATTCCAACTGTAAACATGTGATGGGCCCATACGATAAAGCCTAGTAGTCCGATGGCCATCATAGCTCATACTATTCCCATGTAGCCAAAGGGTTCTTTTTTGCCGGCATAGTATGCCACAATGTGGGAAATCATGCCGAATCCTGGTAGAATTAGAATGTACACCTCTGGGTGGCCAAAGAATCAAAATAGGTGTTGGTAGAGGATGGGGTCTCCTCCTCCAGCTGGGTCAAAGAAGGTGGTGTTTAAATTTCGGTCTGTCAGGAGTATTGTGATTCCTGCAGCTAGCACTGGCAGGGACAGTAGGAGGAGCACGGCCGTGACTAATACAGATCACACAAATAGGGGTGTTTGGTATTGGGAGACTGCGGGGGGTTTCATATTAATAATTGTGGTAATAAAATTAATAGCTCCTAAAATGGACGAAATCCCGGCTAGGTGTAGGGAGAAGATGGTTAGGTCTACGGAGGCCCCCGCGTGGGCTAGGTTTCCCGCCAGTGGGGGGTAGACGGTTCACCCTGTGCCAGCTCCGGCCTCTACCCCGGAGGAGGCTAAAAGGAGCAGAAAGGACGGGGGCAGAAGTCAGAAGCTCATGTTGTTCATACGGGGGAATGCTATGTCTGGGGCTCCAATTATCAGGGGGACTAGTCAGTTTCCGAATCCTCCAATTATGATGGGCATTACTATAAAGAAAATCATTACAAAGGCGTGGCCTGTGACGATAACATTGTAGATCTGGTCATCGCCAAGCAAGGCACCAGGTTGGCTAAGTTCGGCGCGGATCAGAAGACTGAGGGCTGTGCCGACTATGCCTGCTCAGGCACCAAATACTAAATATAGGGTGCCAATATCTTTGTGGTTAGTAGAAAAGAATCCACGGGTGATTGCCACAGGTAAGATGGCTGAGTGTTTAAGCGGTGGGTTGTAGCCCCATGTACAGAGGTTAAAGTCCCCTTCTTATCAAGTCTCGTGGTGAAGACCACATCAGATTGCAAACCTGAAGACGCGGGCTCGCCGCCTGCCGAGACTTCCTCCCGCCTCCCCTCCCGTATGGCGGGAGGAAGTAGATGAATGCCCGTTGGATAGGGCACTTAGCTGTTAACTAAGATTTTGTAGGATCGAGGCCTTCTCATCTAGTAAGGCTTTAGCTTAATTAAAGTATCTGGGTTGCATTCAGAAGATGTGGGGTAGTATCCTGCAAGTCTTAACAGGGGCTAGGAGGTTTTCACTCCTGCTTAAAGCTTTGAAGGCTTTTGGTCTGTTGTTATCCTAAGCCCCTATGTTGTTAGGGCTAAGATTGCTGGTGTGATGGGTAGTAGGGCTAGTGCTAGTGTGGTGGTGATTGATAGGGTTATGGTAGTTTGGGATGATTTTTGTCGTCATGTTGAGGCGTTGTTGTTAGTGTTGGGGGCAATTGTTAGGGTTATTGCATAGCAGACTCGTAGGTAGAAGAATAGGCTGAGTAGGGCGGCCAGGGCCATGATTGATGCTGTGAGGGGGAGGTCCTGTTTGGTCAGTTCTTGGAGGATGAGTCATTTGGGCATGAACCCTGATAGTGGGGGGAGGCCCCCTAAGGAAAGCAGGGTTATTATTGCTATTGTGGTTATTATGGGGGTTTTTGATCAAGTGAGGGCGAGTGTACTTAGTTTTGTGGAGGCTACATTTTTGAATGTTAGGAAGGTTGCGGTGGTTATAGTGATATACAGGATTAGGTTCAGGATGGCGAGGTTTGGGGAGTACTGTATGACGATCATCATTCAGCCTAGGTGGGCGATTGATGAATATGCTAGGATTTTTCGTAGTTGCGTTTGGTTTAGGCCGCCCCATCCGCCGATGACGGCGGAGGAAAGGCCTAGTGTGATTATTAGAGTTGGGTTCATTACTTGGCTGATTTGGTAAATTAGGGCAAATGGGGCCAGTTTTTGTCAGGTTGAGAGGATGAGGCCTGTGGTGAGGTCGAGGCCTTGCAGTACCTCTGGGAGTCAGTAGTGGACGGGGGCGAGTCCAATCTTTAGGGCCAGGGCTAGGGTGATTAGGACTAAGGCTGTGGGGTTGGATATTTCTTGGATATTTCATTCTCCTGTTATTCAAGCATTGGTGGTGCTGGCAAATAAAATTATAGCTGCGGCTGTGGCTTGGGTAAGAAAATATTTGGTTGTGGCTTCTACTGCTCGGGGGTGATGTTGTTGTGCTATTAGAGGGATGATGGCTAGTGTACTGATCTCTAGGCCTATTCATGCTAAGAGTCAGTGGGAGCTTACAAATGTTAGGGTGGTCCCAATTCCCAGGCTTGAAAGCAGGACGGCAAGTACGTATGGGTTCATTAGTAAAGGAAGGATTTTAACCAACATGTTTGGGGTATGGGCCCAAAAGCTTTAATTAGCTGACTTTACTAGGAGGTGGTGTAGTGGAAGCACCAAGAGTTTTGATCTCTTGAGGATGGGTTCGAGTCCCTTCTTTCTAAGGAAGCGAGGGGACTTGAACCCCTATTATCCACTCTATCAAAGTGGCCCTTGACTTTCAGGCACGGTTCCTATATTGTGCTACACTTGTGGTGGTAGTCCAGCGGAGGCAATTGGTAGGGAGATGTGTCATAATACAAGGGCTAGTGTAATAGGGAGGAAGTTTTTTCATACTAGGTGTATTAGTTGGTCATATCGGAATCGTGGGTATGAGGCCCGCACCCATAAGAACAGTATTGATAGCATTGAGGCTTTGATTATGAGGTTGAGTGCTGTTATTTCGGGGAGTATTGGGTTGTGGTAGGCTCCTAGAAACAGGATTGTGGAAAGGGTATTTATTAGCAGGATGTTGGCGTATTCAGCTAAGAAAAATAGGGCGAAGGGCCCCCCTGCGTATTCTACGTTGAAGCCGGAAACTAGTTCTGATTCTCCTTCTGTGAGGTCGAATGGGGCTCGGTTTGTTTCGGCGAGGGTGGAGATATATCATATTGCTGCGAGGGGTCAGCCCGGGGCTAGTAGTCAGATTGCCTCTTGTGTAACATTGAAGGTGTGGAGGGTGAAATTGCCAGTGAAGATAATCATGGACAAGAGGATTAAGCCTAGGCTTACTTCGTAGGAGATTGTTTGTGCTACTGCTCGAAGTGCCCCGATTAGGGCGTATTTTGAGTTAGAGGCTCAGCCGGAGCCTAGGATTGAGTATACGGCCAGACTGGAGAGGGCTAGGATGAATAGGATACCCAGGTTGAGGTCTGCGATTGGGTAGGGCATTGGTAGGGGTATTCATAGGGTGAGGGCCAAGGTTAGTGCTATAATTGGGGTTGCTAAGAATAAAAATGGGGAGGCTGTGGTGGGGCGTACGGGCTCTTTAATGAATAGTTTAATACCATCAGCGATGGGTTGTAGGAGGCCGTAGGGTCCAACGATGTTTGGGCCTTTTCGTAGTTGTATGTAGCCTAACACTTTTCGTTCGATGAGGGTTAAGAATGCTACTGCTAGTAGGACTGGAACGATGTATGCTAGTGGGTTGATTAGGTAGGTTAGCAGGTGAGAGGTCATAGCTAAGAAGAGGATTTGAACCTCTGTTGGAAAGGGCTTAGGCCTTTTGCAATTGCCAAGCTCTGCCATCTTAGCTTGCCCTATTCTAGGGGGGAGGATTTGTGCCCCTTTACCTATTTTAGTTGTCTTCATTAGGTTGGGGTGTGGCATACTTGTAGCATTGGCCCCAGCCTTCCGGTCCTTTCGTACTAGGAAGGGTCACTGCATAGATAGAAACTGACCTGGATTACTCCGGTCTGAACTCAGATCACGTAGGACTTTAATCGTTGAACAAACGAACCCTTAATAGCGGCTGCACCATTAGGATGTCCTGATCCAACATCGAGGTCGTAAACCCTTTCGTCGATATGGACTCTCAGAAAGGATTGCGCTGTTATCCCTAGGGTAACTTGGTTCGTTGATCAGGCTTTGGCCTGGGTCATTGTTCGTCAGATGTTCTGTTGCTTTGGGCTGTCGCCCTAGGTTTTAGGGGCAGTGCCCCCGTCGACATGGAGGCTTTTTTGTCCTCCGTGGTCGCCCCAACCGAAAACATTAGGATCATAGTACTATTGTGCTTTTAGCTGTTATTTCCGTAGGTGGTTGGCTTGATAGCATAGTTGATCTTGTGTTTTAAGCTCCATAGGGTCTTCTCGTCTTATGGGGTTATGCTCGCCTCTGCACGAGCAGGTCAATTTCACTGACTGGAAAAAGGAGACAGTTGAGCCCTCGTAATGCCATTCATACAGGTCTTCATTTAAAAGACAAGTGATTACGCTACCTTCGCACGGTCAAAATACCGCGGCCGTTAAACTTTTGGTCACAGGGCAGGCGGGACCTCTAATACATTGGTTTGCAAGAGGCGATGTTTTTGGTAAACAGGCGAGGCTCGTGTTTGCCGAGTTCCTTCTTTTTCTTTTAGTCTTTCCTTGGTGGCGCACTCCTGTGTTGGGTTAACGGTTGTGTTTTACAGGGTTTTCTTGACTTCTATTATTATACTGTATTTCCCTCTTTGGTTGGGTCCGTTATTTGTCAGTGGCGGGTCCGATCTGACTTACACGTGTGCTTGGAGAAGGTCGTGCCTTCTTGTTACTAATTTTAGCATTATTGCTTCTATAGCTGTATAGAGCGGCTCTGTAGGTTTAGGGGATTGTGATCGTTTTATCGGGATAATGGGATGAGGTTTTGTCTGAGCTTTAACGCTTTCTGTGCAGGTGGCTGCTTTTAGGCCCACTGAAACAAAGTTCCTTTGATTTAATATGATCTTTATCCACCTGTTAAGGTTGTGTTCTTTTTCAAGGGAGCTGTACCTCTCTTGAATAACTCTTAAGGTTTTCTTGGTGTCTTGGTTGGTAATAACTTGGGTGACAGTAGAAGCCTTGAGGCTGAACTAATATTCATTTCCTGAGCAACCAGCTATTACTAGGCTCGTTAGGTTTGTCGCCTCTACTCGGAGATCTTCCCACTCTTTTGCCACAGAGACGGGTTTGCCCTGTTAGGCTGTCTCGGAGTAGCTCGTCTAGTTTCGGGGGGTCAGACTAAAGTTCTCTTTGCCTGATAAGAACTGGCTAAATCATGATGCGAAAGGTACAAGTTTTAATCTTTGCTTTTTATTGCTTTAACAAGTTGTTTCATTTTCTCTTTCAGCTTTCCCTTGCGGTACTTTTTCTATTGCGCTGCTTTGTCCTTTTCTATCGCCTATACTAGGGGGATTAAATGGTTTGTTTATTTTTTTTGATCTTATGGGGGTTTATGTATAAGTATCCATTTGTGACGTGTGTGGTGAGGCTAGCTATTTAGCTCAAAATGATCTGATTTGCACAGATGTCCCCTCGGTGTAAGGGAGGTGCTTTTCTATTGAGCTACATTTTGGTTGTTCCAAGTGCACCTTCCGGTACACTTACCATGTTACGACTTGCCTCCTCTTGTTTGGGTTATAGATTTATGTACTTAGGGCGTCCCTTTGAGGAGAGTGACGGGCGGTGTGTGCGCGCCCCATAGCCGGCTTCAAAAGAATTTTCTATTTTCTTTTTACTGCTAAATCCACCTTCAATCACTGGTTTCACAGTGTTATTCGTGTATTTTCTGTGTCAGAAAATGTAGCCCATTTCTTTCCACTTCATTCGCTACACCTCGACCTGACGTTTTTGGGTGTGCCATTTTTGCTTACTATTGGTCTTTCACAGGGTAAGCTGACGACGGCGGTATATAGGCGGAAATGACAAGAAGTGGTGAGGTTAACGGGGATTATCGGTTCTAGAACAGGCTCCTCTAGGTGGGTCTGGGGCACCGCCAAGTCCTTTGGGTTTTAAGCTAGCGCTCGTAGTACCCTGGCGGGCAATATGTGTGATTTATCGCCAAAAGTTTATGACTGAGCATAGTGGGGTATCTAATCCCAGTTTGTGCCTCAGTTGTCGTGGGTTCAAGGGATCCTTGTCGGGTAGAGCTACCTTCGTGGTTGGGCTTCGGGCCCTCAGGTGCGTATGACAGCTTGGGGGGCTTTTGGCTCTAGTGCAGTGGGTATCCTTTAATCACGCTTTACGCCGTGAACTATCAGTTGGGGCCTCTCGTATAACCGCGGTGGCTGGCACGAGTTTTACCGGCCCTCTTAACTCTGGCTGAGTCGAGCTTACGCTCATGGCTCAATGTCTATCACTGCTGAGTTCCCTTGGGGGTGTGGCTTAGCAAGGCGTCTTGGGCTGCGGGTGCGTGCCTGATACCTGCTCCTTTTCCCCTATGTGGTTGGGGGATTAAGGGCATTCTCACAGGGGTGCGGAGACTTGCATGTATAAATTGGGTTAAAATTGATAGTAAGGTCAGGACCAAGCCTTTGTGCCTGCGGAGCTGTCTAGGGCCCATCTTAACATCTTCAGTGTTATGCTTTAGTTAAGCTACGCTAGC